AATAACCAAGAATGCTTGCCTAGAGTGTATGATCCTTTTTTAAACGGACCATATCGTGGAACAATCAAAAAAGTGTATTCACGTTCAATGGTGGATGACTCAATCACTTCGACAGAAGATTCTATAGGGACAGAAGATTCTATAGGGACAGAAGATTCTATAGGGACAGAAGATTCTATAGGAATGGTTTGGATAAATAAGATTCATGATAGGCTTCCTACTGATTACCAAAAACTTGAACATAAAATGGATACATTTAATGGAGAATCATTATCGACAGACATTGGTCCTTTCTTGACCTCTATCAGTGAATTAGCTAGGAAATCAACAACTGGTTTTAGTCTGAATTTTAAAAAGCTTGTTTTAATATCCGAACAAAGAAGATTTGATTCAGAAAATAAAAAAAAATGTTTGAAATTTCTATTCGATGTAATTACAACTGATCCAAATAATCAAACAATTCAAAATAAATCTATTGGAATAGAAGAAATCGGTAAAAAGATTCCTCGACGATCATACAAATTGATCAATTCTTTTGAAGAGCGGGAGGAGGAAAATGAGGAAGAATCAGAAGAATCAACAGAAAATCATGGGATTCGTTCAAGAAAATCTAAACGTGTGGTAATTTATACTGATAAGGCGGATCCGGATCAGAATACCAATACTCATACTAGTACCAGTACTAATAGTGATCAAGCAGAAGAGTTGGCTTTGGTACGTTACTCGCAACAATCAGATTTTCGTCGGGATATAGTAAAAGGATCCATACGCGCTCAAAGACGGAAAATGGTTACTTGGGAAATGTTTCAAGCGAATACGCATTCCCTGCTTTTTTTGGACAGAATAGACAAAACTTTTTTTTTTTCTTTTGATATCTCCCGAACAATGAATCTCATTTTTAGAAATTGGATAGATACAGGACCGAAACTCAAAACTTCGGATTCTGAGGAGGAAGAGGCAAAAGAAGAGGCAAAAAAAATGGAAGATAAAAAAAACGAGAATGAAAGGATAGCAATAGCAGAAACTTGGGATACTCTTATATTTGCTCAAGCAATAAGAGGTACTATGTTAGTAACCCAATCGATTCTTAGAAAATACATCATATTGCCTTCATTGATAATAGCTAAAAACCTCGGCCGTATGCTCTTATTTCAATTCCCCGAGTGGTACGAGGATTTGAAGGAGTGGAATAGAGAAATGCATGTTAAATGCACCTATAATGGTGTTCAATTATCAGAAACAGAATTTCCGAAAAACTGGTTAACAGATGGTATTCAGATAAAAATCCTATTTCCTTTCTGTCTGAAACCCTGGCGCAAATCCAAACTACGATCCCATCATAGAGATCCAATCCAAAAGAAAGGTAAAACAGAAAATTTTTGTTTTTTAACAATCTGGGGAAAGGAAACCGAACTCCCTTTTGGTTCTGCCCGACAGCAACCTTCCTTTTTTGAACCTATTTATAATGAATTCGAAAAAAAAAATAGAAAAGTGAAAAAAAAATGTTTTCTAGTTCTAAGAGTTTTCAAAAAAAAAACAAAACAGTTTATAAAGGTCTCAAAAGAAAAAACAAGATGGATTATCAAAACGATTCTATTTTTAAAAAAAAAAATAAAAGAGTTTGCAAACGTAAATCCAATTTTCTTATTTGTATTGAAGAAAGTATATGAACCGAATGAAAATGGAAAAGATTCCATAATCATAAGCAGTAATAAAATTGTTCCTGAATCGACATCGACCATTCGAATTAGATTCATGGATTGGGCAAATTATTCACTGACAGAAAAAAAAAGGAAAGATCTGTCCGATAGAACAACCCTAATCAGAAATCAAATAGAAAGGGGTGCAAAAGACAAAAGCAAAATATTTCTAACTACGGATATAAATATTAGTCCTAACGATACAAGTTGTGGTGATAAAAGATCGGAATCACAGAAACATATTTGGCAGATATCAAAACGAAGAAGTAACAGATTCATATTCATACGCAAATGGCACTATTTTTTGACATTTTTCAACGAAAGAATATACATAACTATCTTTCTATGTACTGTTAATGTTTCTAGAGTCAACGTACAACTTTTCCTTGAATCAACAAAAAAGATTCTCGATAAATACATTCACAAAGAAGGGATTGATGAAACAAATCAAAAAAAAATGCACTTTATTTCGACTATAAAAAAGTCTCTTTCTAATATTAGTAAAAATAAATCAAAGATTTCTGGTGACCTATATTCCTTTTCACAAGCATCTGTATTTTACAAATTATCACAAATCCAAGCTATTAATAAGAAGTATCATTTGAGATCTCTACTTCAATATCGCGAAGCGTATCTTGTTCTTAAGGATAGAATCGGGAATTTTTTTGGAACACGAAGAATATTAGATTCCAAATCAAGGCATAAAAAACTTCCGAATTCTGGAATGAATGAGTGGAAAAACTGGTTAAGGGGTCATTATCAATACAATTTATCTCAGGCTAGGTGGTCTAAATTAGTACCGCAAAAATGGCGAACTAGGGTCAATCAGCGTCGTACGATTCAAAATAAAGACTCAAAAAAGAATTCATATGAAAAAGCCCAATTCATTCATTACGAGAAAAAAAATGATTATGAAGTGAATTCATTGACGATCAAAAAAGCAAAATTAAAAAAAAACTACAGATATGATCTTTTTTCATATAAATATATTAATTATGGGGATAGGAAAGACTCATATATTTATCCATCCTCATTACAAGTAAACGAGGACCGAGAGATTCCATATAATTACAACACACCTAAAATTGAACCATTTTATGTACTGGGGGATATATCTATTAGTGATTATCTAGGAGAAGAGTATATTATTGGTACGGGTAAAAGTACGGATAGAAAATATTTGGAGTGGAAAATTTTCGATTTCTTTCTTAGAAAGAATATCGATATTGAGTCCTGGACCGATACGGATACCGGGACCAACATTAATAAAATGACTAAGACCGAGACTGATTATTATCAAATGATTGATAAGAAAGATCTTTTCTATCTCACGATTCATCAAGAAATCAACCCACCCAATCAAAAAAAAAACTTTTTTTTGATGGGAATGAATAAAGAAATGCTATATCGCCCCATATTAAATACGAAATCTTGGTTCTTCTCAGAATTTGTGCCACTTTATGATGCATATAAGATCAAACCGTGGATTATACCAATCAAATTACTTCTTTTTATTTTTAATGGAAATGAAAACATTAGTGAAAACAAAAACATTAATGAAAATAAAAAAAAGGATCTTCGTATATCATCTAATCAAAAAGAATATCTTGAATTAAAGAATCGAAATCAAGAAGAAAAAGAACAGCTCGGCCACGGAAATATTGGCTCAGACGCACGAAAACGACAAAAAGATTTTGAAAAGGATTACACGGAATCAGACATTCAAAAACGTGAAAAGAAAGGACAACCCGAGAGTAACAAGAAAGCAAAACAAGAGTTATTCCTGAAAAAATATTTGCTTTTTCAATTGAGATGGGATGATCTTTTGAATAACAGAATTTTCAATAATGTTAAAGTATATTGTTTCCTGCTTAGACTAATAAATGCAAAGGAAATTGCTATATCCTCTATTCAAGGAGGAGAAATGCACCTGGATGTAATGTTAATTCAGACGAATCCAACTCTTCCAGAATTGATAAAAAAGGGAATATTGATTCTCGAACCAGTACGTCTGTCTATAAAATGGGATAGACAATTTATTATGTATCAAACCATAGGTATCTCATTGGTCCATAATAATAAATGCCAAACTAATGGAAGATATCGAGAAAAAAGATATGTTGATGAGAATTATTTCAATGGATCCATTGTACAACATAAAAAGATGCTTGTGAATAGAGACGAAAATCATTATGATTTGCTTGTTCCTGAAAATATTCTATCCCCTAGGCGTCGTAGAGAATTGAGAATTCTAATTTGTTTCAATTCCGAAAATAGGAATGTTATGGATCGAAATCCGGTATTTTTCAATGACAACAATGTAAGGAACCGGGGGCAATTTTTGGATGAGGACAAGCATATTGATACAGATATAAATAAATTCATTCAATTCAAATTGTTTCTTTGGCCCAATTATCGATTAGAGGATTTAGCTTGTATGAATCGCTACTGGTTTGATACCAATAATGGCAGCCGTTTCAGTATGTCAAGGATACATATGTATCCACGATTCGGAATTAGTTGATGGTTGGTACATTTCCTATATATCAGGTGTCGGATTTGGATTGAATCTAGAAATGATTTGGCAGAATCTTCTTAGATCCAAATAATTTTCTTTTGTGAGTACAGAAATTGCCCTTCTATCGAATCAAATTACAAATTGTACTTACAATTCATTTGAATTGAATTTGTAATTTGATTTGATAGAATATGGAATAAAGTAATATATGAATAAATCCAGATTATTGGGTGTATCAGATCAAAATAACTGGCATTATTATTATTCCTGATTGGTAAAATCCATATCTGTGGAAAAAAAAAGAGATAAATTTTATTTTTATGGTTATGGTCAAAAATTCATTCATCTCAGTTATTCCGAAAGAAGAAAAAAACAAAGGGTCTGTTGAATTTCAAGTAATCAGTTTCACCAATAAGATACAGAGACTTACTTCACATTTTGAATTGCACAGAAAAGATTATTTATCTCAGATAGGTTTGCGGAAAATTCTGGGAAAACGTCAACGACTGCTGGCTTATTTGTCAAAGAAAAATAGAGTGCGTTATAAAAAATTAATTGATCAATTAGATATTCGGGAACCAAAAACTCGTTAATTTGAAGATTATTTGAATTCTTTGGTTTATTAGATCTTGAATTTTGATGAACCTCATTTATTTCCTTTTCGGCAATTCATAGAATAATGGATCGGAGAAGAAAACATATGAATGTACCGGCTACAAGAAAAGACCTCATGATAGTTAATATGGGTCCTCACCACCCATCAATGCATGGTGTTCTTCGACTTATCGTTACTCTAGATGGTGAAGATGTTATTGACTGCGAACCCGTATTGGGTTATTTACACAGAGGGATGGAAAAAATTGCGGAAAACCGAACAATTATACAATATCTTCCTTATGTAACACGTTGGGATTATTTAGCTACTATGTTCACAGAGGCAATAACGGTAAATGCACCAGAACAATTAGGAAATATTCAAGTACCCAAAAGAGCCAGCTATATCAGAGTAATTATGCTGGAGCTGAGTCGTATAGCTTCTCATTTATTATGGCTTGGACCTTTTATGGCAGATATCGGTTCACAGACTCCTTTCTTCTATATTTTCAGAGAAAGGGAATTGCTATATGACCTATTCGAAGCTGCCACAGGTATGCGAATGATGCATAATTATTTCCGTATCGGGGGAGTCGCTGCTGATCTACCTCATGGCTGGATAGATAAATGTTTGGATTTCTGCGATTATTCTTTAACAGGAATTGTTGAATATCAAAAGCTTATTACGCAAAATCCCATTTTTTTGGAACGAGTTGAAGGGGTGGGCATTATTGGTGGGGAGGAAGCAATAAATTGGGGTTTATCGGGACCAATGCTACGAGCTTCCGGAATCCAATGGGATCTTCGTAAAGTTGATCATTATGAGTGTTACGATGAATTCGATTGGGAAGTCCAGTGGCAAAAAGAAGGAGACTCATTAGCTCGTTATTTAGTACGAATCAATGAAATGACGGAATCCATAAAAATTATTCAACAGGCTCTAGAAGGAATTCCGGGGGGGCCCTATGAGAACTTAGAAGTTCGACGCTTTGATAGAGCAAGTGATTCCGAATGGAATGGTTTTGAATATCGATTCATTAGTAAAAAGCCTTCTCCCACTTTTGAATTGTCGAAACAAGAACTTTATGTGAGAGTCGAAGCCCCAAAGGGAGAATTGGGAATTTTTCTGATAGGGGATAATAGTGTTTTTCCCTGGAGATGGAAAATTCGTCCACCTGGTTTCATCAATTTGCAAATTCTTCCTCAGCTAGTTAAAAGAATGAAATTGGCGGATATCATGACGATACTAGGTAGTATAGATATCATTATGGGAGAAGTTGATCGTTGAAATGATAATTGATACGACAGAAGTACAAGCTATCAATTCTTTTTCCAGATCGGAATCCTTAAAAGAGGTCTATGACCTCTTATGGCTGCTTGTCCCTATTTTTACTCCTGTATCGGGAATCACAATAGGCGTACTCGTGATTGTGTGGTTAGAAAGAGAAATATCTGCAGGGATACAACAACGTATCGGGCCTGAATATGCCGGCCCCTTGGGAATTCTTCAAGCTCTAGCAGATGGGACCAAACTACTTTTGAAAGAGGATCTTCTCCCATCTAGAGGAGATGTTCGTTTATTCAGTATGGGGCCATCTATAGCGGTCATATCAATTCTACTAAGCTATTTAGTAATTCCTTTTGGCTATCGCCTTGTTCTAGCCGATCTCAGTATAGGCGTTTTTTTATGGATCGCTATTTCCAGTATTGCTCCTATTGGACTTCTTATGTCAGGATATGGATCGAATAATAAATATTCCTTTTCAGGTGGTCTACGAGCTGCTGCTCAATCTATTAGTTATGAAATACCATTAACTCCGTGTGTGTTATCAATATCTCTACGTGTGATTCGTTGGAACATGAACCTTTACCCCTTTCCTGGAAATAAAGGAAAGGGTTTGGATGTGTTGAATAGATACCTTTCTCTTTTTATTCATCATTCGGGTCGATGAGTTAAACCAGATAGTTATATGAGTGAAACAAAACAGCTTATGAATTTGCAGTAAGAAGATTGATTCTCATTCCCTATGTACGAGAGTAAAGTGGAAGTAAACATAAGCGGTCGAAACTGTTTACCCCAAGATTGGTTGATTAGTCATCATGACTTGAAGCGGGTGCAAAAGATCAACTGTATGGAGTTTCTACTATTGTATAGTATGTTGTTGTATGTTGTGTATGTTGTATGTATTACCATACTGGGGATCAATCAAAAATGAGTGGACGGTTAGGAACACAAAGGTACACAAAGGATTAGTGATGAAGATAATGTAAGGTATCCAAAGGGATATTTCTGCATAACATAAAAGGAATCATAATGAGGGCTTTAAGTTCGTAGAAATGATCAAGCAGTACTTCCTCACGATTCCGATCCAGAGTATGCTTCTATCCACTGATTAAATAAATGACTGTCGAGAACGAAGTAATCCTTTGATTTGATTTTTTAGAAACCCCCTTCTGAGTGAGAAAGAAGAACAGGAACGAAAGAAATGGAATGCAATAGGAAAACTGAATAATAAGAGATCTTTGTTTATTCTTTCTTTCCTCAATCCTATCCATATTCATACGGATAGAATTCTTATAATGATTTATCAACTATAACTCATGAATTAGTGTCTAATTATTTTTCGTACGAAAAGTATGGGTCGAAATATCTATTGAAACAACGAGTATTTTATTGAAGGATTAAGTTATTACTGAACTAAAAGAATTATAAGTCTAATTAGAAAATAAAGGATGAGATCAATTCAGAAGCGCTTTTTTTTTTATTATGGCGGACGGAATTCCATTGGTCTAATTCGGGACTCTTCGATACATCTTTACTCTAATCTACACTACAAACATGCCGAGGTAATAATGAACCAGTCCTTAGATTTATTTGTGGCCATCGAGGAGCCGTATGAAGCTGAGGTCTCATGTGCGGTTCTGGAATAGCGATGGGAATAGTGATGTTATCATCGACTATGATTATCTAACAGTTCAAGTACAGTTGATATAGTTGAGGCACAGTCAAAATATGGGTTTTGGGGGTGGAATCTGTGGCGTCAACCTATAGGGTTTATAGTTTTTCTAATTTCTTCCCTAGCGGAATGTGAAAGATTACCTTTTGATTTACCAGAAGCAGAGGAGGAATTAGTAGCAGGTTATCAAACCGAATATTCAGGTATTAAATCTGGTTTATTTTACGTTGCTTCTTACCTAAATCTACTAGTTTCTTCATTATTTGTAACAGTTCTTTACTTGGGCGGGTGGAATTTCTCTATTCCGTACATATTCATTTCTGAACCTTTTGGAATAAATAAAACAGGTGGAGTCTTTGGAATGACAATTGGTATCCTTATTACATTAGCTAAAGCTTATTTGTTCCTGTTCATTCCTATCACAACAAGATGGACTTTACCTAGGATGAGAATGGACCAGCTATTAAACCTTGGGTGGAAATTTCTTTTACCTATTTCTCTAGGTAATCTATTATTAACAACTTCTTCCCAACTCGTTTCGCTATAACAAAATAGGATATTCTAGATTCATAACCTATCTAGAGCAAGAGAAAGAAACATCAAACTATTCATGGATATCCACGATATGTTCCCTATGGTGACTGGGTTCATGAATTATGGTCAACAGACAATACGAGCTGCAAGGTATATTGGTCAAAGTTTCATGATTACCTTATCTCACGTGAATCGTTTACCTGTGACTATTCAATATCCTTATGAAAAGTCGATCACATCGGAGCGTTTTCGTGGTCGAATCCATTTTGAATTTGATAAATGCATTGCTTGTGAAGTATGTGTTCGGGTATGCCCCATAGATCTACCCGTTGTTCATTGGAGATTGGAAACGGATATTAGAAAGAAACGATTGCTTAATTATAGTATTGATTTTGGAATCTGTATATTTTGTGGTAATTGTGTCGAGTATTGTCCAACAAACTGTTTATCAATGACTGAAGAATATGAACTTTCTACTTATGATCGTCACGAATTGAATTATAATCAAATTGCTTTGGGCCGGTTACCAATGTCAGTAATTGGAGATTACACAATTCGAACAATTACGAATTCGACTCCAATCAAAATAATCAGGGGTAAACCTCTTGATTCAAAAACGATTACCAATTACTAAGATTCCGTTTTGATTTAAAGTAAAGGAGTGAGGCTTCTTTCATTTTGCTAGGTCAGTAAATAACTATTGATTGGTGAGAATCAAGGCTTGATTTTGATTTAGAATGGATTCATAGATCTGTGATGATTTCAAAATATACAATTTCGAACTACTCTTTCAGATACAGTAGCGGGATTGATCCAATAACTGTATCTATATAAATCTACACCCCTTTAGGATTCAATTAGGAACGTATCATATACAAGAAAAAAATAAGGTAACCTCTTTTTTCTTGGGTCGGTTAGTAAGTTTATGAAATATTTCGATTTATTTATCTCTTTTTTTACACATAATGGATTTACCTGGACCAATACATGATATTCTTTTAGTATTTCTGGGATCAGGTCTTATATTAGGAGGTCTGGGGGTGGTCTTACTTACCAACCCAATTTATTCTGCTTTTTCATTGGGACTGGTTCTTGTTTGTATATCCTTATTCCATATTCCATCTAACTCCTATTTTGTAGCTGCTGCACAGCTCCTTATTTACGTAGGAGCTGTAAATGTTTTAATCCTATTTGCTGTGATGTTCATGAATGGTTCAGAATATTACAACGATTTCTATCTTTGGACCGTTGGGGATGGGGTCACTTCACTGGTTTGTACAAGTATTCTTTTTTCACTAATTACTACTATCTCGGATACGTCGTGGTACGGGATTGTTTGGACTACAAGATCAAATCAGATTATAGAGCAGGACCTAACAAGTAACGTTCAACAAATTGGGATTCATTTATCAACAGATTTTTACCTTCCATTTGAACTCATTTCTATAATTCTTTTAGTTGCTTTGATAGGTGCAATTGCTATGGCCCGGCAGTAAAGTAATTAAGTAATAAATACTTAGATCCAAAATCCAATAAATAAAGTCTTGTTTTGTTCTACGTTATCACATCCATTTTCCTTCAGTTCCATTTTCATATTCTATTGTTCATATATGAAATTGAAAGGGGTTTAGTTCGATCCATTACTAATACCTTACTTTAGTTTCGTACTTAATTTATATTCTAATCAAATCGGTGAAATTGTTGTTCATATTGAAATGAATCAAAATTGATGAGGGGTTGGTCAATGATGACCGAACATGTACTTATTTTGAGTGCCTATTTATTTTCTATCGGTATTTATGGATTGATCACAAGTCGAAACATGGTTAGAGCACTTATGTGTCTTGAACTTATACTGAATGCGGTTAATATAAATCTCGTAACATTTTCTGATTTGTTTGATAGTCGTCAATTAAAAGGAGATATTTTCTCGATTTTTGTTATAGCTATTGCAGCCGCTGAAGCAGCTATTGGGCCGGCTATTGTTTCATCGATCCATCGTAACAGAAAATCAACTCGTATCAATCAATCGAATTTGTTGAATAAATAGTATTAATGATATAAATAAAGACAGATATCCGCAAAATATTCACTAATTTAGAACTAGCATGTATGATTCGTATGACCATGCTTGTTGAAACGTAAGAAATCAAAGTATCTTGGCCCTTGCTCATGAACAGATCCAGAAATAGATTGATTATCAAAAAAGTTCTGGTAAACCACTGATTCGTCTGGCGTCTACAACATAATATATATAATTCAATTACTAATGAAGCCAGATCGAAAATTCATAAAGTTCAAAAAATTTATAGATCCAATGTCGCATTCAGTAAAGATTTATGATACATGTATAGGGTGTACTCAATGTGTACGAGCCTGCCCCACAGATGTATTGGAAATGATACCTTGGGACGGATGTAAAGCTAAACAAATTGCTTCTGCTCCAAGAACAGAGGACTGTGTAGGTTGTAAGAGATGTGAATCCGCTTGTCCAACAGATTTCTTGAGTGTTCGGGTTTACTTATGGCATGAGACAACTCGCAGCATGGGTCTAGCTTATTGATACGTTCTAGAAAAATCCACTTGAATCCATTTGATTCCTCTTTACCGACAAAAACCCGTACTCGAGAAATTATTCCGAGCGCGGGTTTTTCTGGTCAAAGTCTATCTTGTCTTTACCACGAGTTATTTTCCTTGGTTAACAATAATTGTTGTTTTGCCGATATCCGCGGGTTCGTCAATTTTCTTTCTCCCTCGTAGAGGGAATAAAAATAAGGTGGTTCGGTGGTATACTCTTTGTATATGCTTATTAGAACTCCTTCTAACGACCTATGCGTTCTGTTATCATTTCCAATTGGACGATCCATTAATCCAATTAGAGGAGGCTTATAAATGGATAAATACTTTTGATTTTCACTGGAGACCGGGAATCGATGGACTTTCCATAGGACCCATTTTACTGACGGGATTCATCACTACTTTAGCTACTTTAGCGGCTCGGCCAGTTACTAGAGATTCGCGATTGTTCCATTTCCTGATGTTAGCAATGTATAGTGGTCAAATAGGATCATTTTCCTCTCGAGACCTTTTACTTTTTTTCCTCATGTGGGAATTAGAATTAATTCCTGTTTACCTACTTGTATCCATATGGGGAGGGAAGAAACGTCTGTACTCAGCTACAAAGTTTATTTTGTACACAGCGGGGGGTTCTATTTTTCTCTTAATGGGAGTTCCGGGTATGGGTTTATATGGCTCCAATGAGCCAACATTAAATTTTGAAACATTAGCTAATCAATCGTATCCTTTGGGATTGGAAATAATATTCTATATTGGCTTCCTTATTGCTTATGCTGTCAAATCGCCGATTATACCCCTACATACATGGTTACCAGATACCCATGGAGAAGCACATTACAGTACATGTATGCTTCTAGCGGGAATCTTATTAAAAATGGGAGCGTATGGATTGGTTCGGATCAATATGGAATTATTACCCCATGCTCATTCTATATTTTCTCCCTGGTTGATGATAGTAGGAGCGATTCAAATAATCTATGCAGCTTCAACTTCTTTCGGTCAACGCAATTTAAAAAAGAGAATAGCCTATTCTTCCGTATCTCATATGGGTTTCACACTTATAGGAATTGGTTCCATAACCGATACGGGAATCAATGGAGCCATTTTACAAATAATCTCTCATGGATTTATTGGTGCTGCACTTTTTTTCTTGGCAGGAACGAGCTACGATAGAATACGTCTTGTTTATCTCGACGAAATGGGAGGAATAGCTATCCCAATGCCAAAAATATTTACCATGTTCAGTAGCTTCTCGATGGCTTCTCTTGCATTGCCAGGAATGAGTGGTTTTGTTGCGGAATCAGTAGTATTTTTTGGAATAATTACTAGCCCGAAATATCTTTTAATGTCAAAAATACTAATTACTTTCGTAATGGCAATTGGAATGATATTAACTCCTATTTATTCATTATCTATGTCACGTCGGATGTTCTATGGCTACAAGCTATTCAACGTTCCAAACTCTTATTTTTTTGATTCTGGACCACGAGAACTATTTGTTTCGGTCTGTATCCTTCTACCTGTAATAGGTATTGGTATTTATCCCGATTTCGTTCTCTCGCTATCAATTGACAGGATAGAAGCTATTCTATCTATTTATTTTCATAAATAGTTTTCATCAATAAGACATTACATTAATGTAAAAGAACTGTGTGATTTTTAAAAGCGTTCAATGAAAGAAAAAAAAATGAAGTGAATTATAATCAGATACATCTAAAGTTTTTTCGAACCATTTGAATCAAGTAGTGATTCAAATGGTTCGAAAAACTTGCACAAACCTTCTTTATATAATATACGGGACGATGTTCCTATGTATTCTTCAGGCCCTTTCTTCAATTAGTTGTTAATGTGAATGAACCATAACTATGTAGTCCTATTCCTAATAGATTGACCCCAAAATAGCATATCCAAATTATAAGAAATCCTATAGAAGCCACAATTGCCGAATCCACACCCTGAAAGCTCTGATTTGTTCTACTGTGTAAATAAATCGCGAATATGGTCCAAGTAATAAATGCCCAAGTTTCCTTGGGGTCCCAATTCCAATAAGACCCCCATGCCTCATTAGCCCATACTGCTCCCGAAAGAATACCTATGGTTAAAAAAGTAAACCCTAGACTAATGACACGATAACTACACTGATCTAATTGTTGAGTTAATTGATACCTGTGATAATTTATAAATAAAAGAAAAGAAGTGTTTTGTAAAACGCTTCTTTTTTCATTCACAAAGGAAAATGACCCAATTAATAAATGATTGCTTTTGCGAGGAATATCTAGGTTTTTTCGAAATGTAATGACTAAAAGAGCTACGGATAATAACGATCCACATAAAAGAGCTGCATAACTCAATAACATCATACTTACGTGCATCATTAACCACTGGGATTGTAGAGCAGGTACTAATATTGCAGATTGATGCATTTCGGTTGAAAGACCCGAAGTGGCAAAGCCTTGGGTAAAAATAGCACTTGGCGCGGTTATTGCGCTTAAATAACTTTTCTGGTTCCGTCTTTTAGGAAACATATGAATAATGGAGAAACTCCACGAAAGAAACATTAAAGATTCATATAAATTGCTTAACGGCAAATGTCTCGAATAAATCCAACGAGTAACTAATAATCCTGTTATACAGAAAAAGGTAGCCATCATGGCTTTTTCTGACAAATCAAATAGTACTACGGTTTCATGGATTAATAAGGTCATCAAATGAATCGTAATAACAATTGAAATGATAGAAAAAGAGATGTGAGTTAATATATGTTCTAAAGTGGCAAATATCATAATTTTTTTTTAGGGGGGTATCCCCAATTACGGAATGGAAATCCGGAATTGAATTCATTATAGGATCTATTGTGCCTTTTTTAGAGGATGCCGCCACTCGGACTCGAACCGAGATGCTCTAGCACTGCTTCCTAAGAGCAGCGTGTCTACCAATTTCACCATGGCGGCTTCATCGAAATAATCATAGTCCATATGATGTTCAATCGTCGAGATTGAGGGATTTAATGCAATCTATTTTAGGAAATGTTAGAATCGATGAATAAAGACCCGTTCAAATAAATATTTAAACGCTCAATAATCCTTAGTATTGTGGCAGGGGGTCGTTTTAAACAGCGGGCTTTTCCGTATTCTAAGTTCTTCTGGAATAGTTGGAACTAGACGGTTATGCCCTGAGTCCGGGTATAGAACTAAGAATTTTTTTTTCTCATTTTTTGACGATTCATTTCTCATTTATCTGATTTGATAGATCCGAAATGAAAAAGATTCATTTTTCAATGAACAAAATAAAACAATATTTTTTATATATCACAACTTCATCACTACATCCAAAGGATTTCTATAAAAATTTGGATAGTTTGGTATCAAAGATGTATTAATGATTGGGATCTTCATTGTATACATAACATAATTTGTGTAAGGATTTACCAAACCCATTAGGTATTGGACCGGGCATATCGTATAACAAAAGAGTTTCAATCTTTATCGGAATTCTACTGTATGTACTTTAACTTAGAAAATCCAATTTAAACTGATAAGATCTCTTTATATATGGATTTGAAATCTAATATTAATAGATAAAATAATTTAGATATTGGATCTAGATATATCGATTGATCGATCCTCCAGCTCAAACATGGGATAGGATCCATTGGGGTTGGATTACGTAACGTAAGATTGACTCATTATTTAGTACATAAATATCGATCTAAATGGGATCCTGGCAGTTTTATTATTTTGTTTTTTTTTTATCTGTTCGAAACAAGAGGGAGTCCTTGTAGATATGTAGTGATTCAGAAAGCTACAAATCAAAGTTTTAAAATGTATATTTTAATCAATTAGTTTCAATAATCCATTGACTTTGACTATGAATCTTACCCCCGCCTTACTTTGACTTTGGAACAAAAAAGGGGGCTCTAACCTCGTTCATACTTGTTTCAGATTTTCCAAAACTCTTAATGATGTATAACTATTGGAGATACATAATCCAATAAGCCAATCCCTTCCTAAGAAAAAAAAAAGTAAGAGTTTTGTTATTGTGAAAAATGAATCGATGGGGAAAGTTACAATCCCCATCTCGCGAATTATAAAAACCAATCAATGAAAGGTGAAACCTTGTATTTTGTGTCTAACTACTTCTTTCTTTTTTTTTTTCAAACAAAAAAAGAAATCATTTTTAGAACCTAGTATACAACTTCGTATTCTACATACCACAACAGCTAGTTCTATCTCATATTGATGAGTTCAAAACATTAGTTAATGTGAATTCTTCATCTTATAAATTTAATCATCCAATTCATCGAGTCATGCTGATTCATATTCAGATCATTCCAAGGCTTTATTACTTGTTTGTCGCACAAAAAAACTTTTTGAATGCCCGGTAGAAATAGATTTAGCTAAAGATAAAGCTTTTGCCGCGGCCTGATATCCCCTTCCTTTCCAAATATTTCTACGAATATGCTTTTTTGACAGAGAAGTACGTTTCTTTGGAACCGCCATTTCAAAATAAAAGGGTCACTCATTTTTATAGTTGGACGTGAAAGACATTTATTGTTCAATTCAAAATAGATTGTTCTTTCTATTAACTATTCATTATCTATCTTTATTCCATAGCCGATACTTATGCTTACTTCATAACATAGAAAAGTATGGATACAGATAGATGAGCATCGCATATGGTATCATTAAGGATAAAAAAAGAAATGAAATAGAAGAAAAAACGATGTGATTTTCAAGGGAATTTTTTTTTTCACATTTCCATTACATCCAATGTTCGAAGAAAGAATAATTTGTACTGATTGAGGGCTTCATATCTTTATTCAATCTATGTCTACGGGCGGGATCTACTACCGTTGAATCGGATGCCATTGATAAGAATTAAAAAGGTTCCAATTCATATCTCAGTCTATTTAGATAATATAGATATATATATATTATAAATGTTATCTTTAATAAATCGAAAAGCTTAAGAACCCTTTCCTAATTTAGGAAACCAATAATGAATGTAACCTTTTTCTATTAATTGATCAAGCTCGGAGATAGAGTCCACATAATTGAAATTGAAATTAAATCAAAGTAGTTAATCCGTTAAACAATACATTACTTGATAAAATAAAGGCAATTTGAGTCATTTCTCTTTTTAGTTCTATGCGAAGTGACAAGTATTCTAGGATTTTTCATAAACACATAAACATAAGTTTGTTTTATTGGACTAGAAGCCAATCAATTCCAGAATTTGTTTTAGTTAATGACTCCGAAGAAACTAAAAAAAAACTAGGTTTATTGGATCGAGTTATTGGCAGATTCTACGATACATATCAGAATAAAGTACTTGAAATTTTGGTATCATTCTTTTTCCTTACTATATTGATATAAATATGGATAGAAATCACCGTATCGTATGTATTATGTATATAGTAGAATAATTAAAAATCTCGTATTTTTTATCTTAATAAATATCTTCGTTAATAACTAGGTAGTAGCTTTTAACTAGTAACTTGATTATTTGAAGAATTGTAACTTCTTCATTTGAATTTTTTTTTTTCAATAGTTTGGAAAGAATCAGAATAATTAAGAATGAAAAATCATATTTGAGTTCTTTTATATCTTGTATATCTTGATTTTTTTTTTTTTATTATTTGATTATTGCTCCTTCCGGAAGAAATAAGGGCTGGTGAATGGGAAACAATTAATAAGAATAAAAAAAGAAAGTTTGATTTTCTTATGGAACATACATATCAATATGCATGGATCATACCTTTCGCTCTACTTCCAGTTACTATGTCAATAGGGTTGGGACTTCTGCTTGTTCCGACCGCAACAAAAAATCTGCGTCGTATGTGGACTTTTCCTAGTGTTTCATTGCTAAGTATAGTTATGGTTTTTTCGTCCGATCTATCTATTCAACAGATAAATGGCAGTTCTATCTATCAACATCTATGGTCTTGGACCATCAATACTGACTTTTCCTTAGAGTTTGGCTACTTGATCGATCCACTTACGTCTATTATGTCAATACTAATCACTACGGTTGGAATCATGGTTCTTATTTATAGTGACAATTATATGTCTCATGATCAAGGATATTTGAGATTTTTTGCTTATATGAGTTTTTCCAATACTTCCATGTTGGGATTAGTTACTAGTCCCAATTTGATACAAATTCATATTTTTTGGGAACTAGTGGGAATGTGTTCGTATTTATTAATAGGTTTTTGGTTCACACGACCGGCTGCCGCAAATGCTTGTCAAAAAGCGTTTGTAACTAATCGTGTAGGGGATTTTGGGTTATTATTAGGAATCTTAGGCTTTTATTGGATAACAGGAAGTTTCGAATTTCGAGATTTGTTCGAAATCTTCAATAACCTGATCCGTAATAATGGGGTCAACTCTTTATTTGCTACTCTGTGTGCCTCCCTATTATTCGTCGGTGCAGTTGCTAAATCCGCACAATTTCCCCTTCATGTATGGTTACCTGATGCCATGGAGGGGCCTACTCCTATTTCGGCTCTTATCCATGCTGCTACTATGGTAGCAGCAGGCATTTTTCTTGTCGCTCGATTTCTTCCGCTTTTCACAGTCATACCTTACATAATGAATCTCATTTCTTTGATAGGTGTA